TATATCCCGTAGTTTCGGACCATAGATCAAGCCAAGGGTCACAACTCCTTCTACCCATCCTGTATATTGTCCCTTTCATTCCGTGTTGCAATAGGCACTTAATATTCTATTATACGAGATTCTACGAAAATGAATTCTTCATAGGAGGGAACAAATATTTATCTTTTCGATGAGAATTTGTACATGACATGGGAGAAACCCCTCTTTAATTGAAGAAAAGGTTCCATCATATATAGTGAATTGATACCCCGGATTCCCAGAATCATTTCTTTCAATGCTCACTCGTTATTAGTTAATGATCCTAGTAATTGGATCTATATGCTTATTCCGATAGGAAATGAAATAGTAAAATGATTATTCATCGAATGACTATTCATCTATTGTATTTTCAAATAGGGGGCAGGAAGGCTCTATGGAAAAATGGTGGTTCAATTCGATATTGTCTAACGAGGAGTTAGAACACAGGTGTGGGCTAAGTAAATCAATGGACAGTCTTGGCTGTCCTATTGGAAATACCAGTGGAAGTGAAGACCCCATTCTAAATGATACGGATAAAAACATTCCTAGTTGGAGCGATAGTGGCAGTTATAGTTGCAGTAATGTTGATCATTTTTTAGGTGTCAGGGACATTTGGAGTTTCATCTCTGATGAAACTTTTTTAGTTAGGGATAGTAATGGTAACAGTTATTCCGTATATTTTGATATTGAAAATCAGATTTTTGAGATTGACAATGATAGTTCTTTTCTGAGTGAACTAGAAAGTTCTTTTTCTAGTTATCTGAATAATGGGTCTAAGAGTGACAATCGCTACTATGATTGTGACATGTATGATACTAAATATAGTTGGAATAATCACATTAATAGTTGCATTGATAGTTATCTTCGTTCTGAAATCCGTATTGATAGTTCCATTTATAGTTATATTTGTAGTGGTGAAAGTATAAGTGGTAGTGATAGTGGGAATTCTAATATAAGAACTGGCGGTAATGACAGTGATATAGGAGAAGGATCGAATGATTTCGATATAAATCAAAAATACAGACATTTATGGGTTCAATGCGAAAATTGTTATGGATTAAATTATAAGAAATTTTTTAAGTCAAAAATGAATATTTGTGAACAATGTGGATATCATTTGAAAATGAGTAGTTCAGATAGAATCGAACTTTCGATTGATCCGGGCACTTGGGATCCTATGGATGAAGACATGGTCTCTATCGACCCCATTGAATTTCACTCGGAAGAGGAGCCTTATAGAGATCGTATCGATTCGTATCAAAGAAAGACAGGTTTAACTGAGGCTGTTCAAACAGGCATAGGTCAACTAAACGGTATTCCCATAGCAATGGGGGTTATGGATTTTGAGTTCATGGGAGGTAGTATGGGATCCGTAGTAGGCGAGAAAATCACCCGTTTGATCGAGTATGCTACTAATAGATCTTTACCTGTTATTATGGTGTGTGCTTCTGGAGGAGCACGCATGCAAGAAGGAAGTTTGAGCTTGATGCAAATGGCTAAAATATCTTCCGCTTTATATGATTATCAATCAAATAAAAAGTTATTCTATGTATCAATCCTTACATCTCCTACAACCGGTGGAGTGACAGCCAGTTTTGGTATGTTGGGAGATATCATTATTGCTGAACCCAATGCCTACATTGCATTTGCGGGTAAAAGAGTAATTGAACAAACATTGAATAAGACAGTACCCGAGGGTTCACAAGCGGCTGAGTATTCATTCCATAAGGGCTTATTTGATCCAATCGTACCACGTAACCCTTTAAAAGGTGTTCTGAGTGAGTTATTTCAGCTACACGGTTTCTTTCCCTTGACTCAAAATTAAAGTAGAGCACTAGTACTAGGCTCAGTTATTTGTAGCGAACTTTAGTTCATCGCAATCAAAGTCCAAATAAGAAGAATGGGGTTTTCTTTGGTAACATAAGTTCTATAGTCAGAATCAGAAGTTTCGGATAATTACTTTTTTTATTTTTATTTTCTCCAGATTTTTTATCCTACCCCTATTGATGATTAGAAATCAGGAACCCTCTATAAAATAAAGAGGAGAAAAGAGTGAATTCTTCCTTCCGCGGAATAGAATTGGGAAAATGAAAAGAATTTCATGTTCCCTTCCTTCTTACGTATTAATATATAGAATAATGAAAATCTATAATAGAAATGTTGCATATTTCTATATCTATATCTCCCGAGAACCTCCTTTTTTTTTACTATGAATCCCTGTTGGATCGGATTCTAACGAATCCTTAGGGAACTCGTAAGAAACTCTTTATTATAAGATAAGGACGGGAGAACAAGAATAAAAAAGCGGATTATCATACATATATTTTGTGTAGAAAGATGAATAGGTACACTTATTTAGTTCTACATTCCTTGCACTTATTATATACTTATAATAAATATACTTATCATAAGATATATTTCTAACAAGTACAAATATTAAATCGAGGCACCTATTCTATGACAGATTTCAATTTACCCTCTATTTTTGTGCCTTTAGTGGGCCTAGTATTTCCGGCAATTGCAATGGCTTCTTTATCTCTTCATGTTCAAAAAAACAAAATTGTTTAGATCCGATGGGATCAAATCTCATCAATTTATTTTAACACTTGGACTTGGATCATAATACAGATATCTTTTAGTGGAATAGGGTACGGTACGACATGTGACTCCCTCCGAGCACAAATAAAAAAGCTGTTATTGTTATGCATGCAGATCCATGATATATGGATAAATGCATGTATATTATATGTGGGTATAGCTGTTTTTGTTTTCAAATAGATCAGCGAATATCTGAAATAGAAAGTCAATGTATCTATATGTATGTAGATATACATAGTGGGATCATATGAAGGGGATGTTATTATTTTATATCTAACCAATTCGATGAATTACTCCTAATGGTTTACATCATAATAGTGCTAGTTGATGAGAGTTACTTCGGGATCAAAACAAAAAAAGTAAAGTCAAATTCATTTGGCTTATTCTATTCTCTCAATTCCAATAGAATGCAACTGGATCGAGTATGAACTGGCAATCCGAACGTATATGGATAGAACTTATAACGGGGTCTCGAAAAACAAGTAATTTCTGCTGGGCCTGTATCCTTTTTTTAGGTTCACTAGGATTCTTATTGGTTGGAACTTCCAGTTATCTTGGTAGGAATCTGATATCCGTATTTCCCTCTCAGGAAATCCTTTTTTTTCCCCAAGGAATCGTGATGTCTTTCTATGGGATCGCTGGTCTGTTCATTAGTTCCTATTTGTGGTGCACAATTTCGTGGAATGTAGGTAGTGGTTATGATCTTTTTGATAGAAAAGAAGGAATAGTGTGTATTTTTCGTTGGGGATTTCCTGGAATAAATCGTCGCATCTTCCTTCGATTCCTTATGAGAGATATCCAGTCAATCAGAATGGAAGTTAAAGAGGGTCTTTATCCTCGTCGTGTCCTTTATATGGAAATCAGAGGCCAGGGAGCCATTCCCTTGACTCGTACCGATGAGAATTTTACTCCACGAGAAATTGAACAAAAAGCTGCTGAATCGGCCTATTTCTTGCGCGTACCAATTGAAGTATTTTGAAATGAACTGAAGAATGAATGCTTTCTCCGCATGAGGGAAGGAACTCAGGAATCCCCTTTTTAATATAACTGAAGTTTCTTCGGAACGTTTATTCGAGCAAAACATGTTCGATTCTATTTCCCCCGTTCCGTTGGTAATACCGTTGTGTTGTGGCCCATAGAATAAAGCAGGCGGACGAATACGGAACAACCATAATAAGAAGCTATTTTTATCCACCAAAACAAAAACTCTTTTTTTTACATATGGAACTAAACTCAATTCTTTCATACTAGTAACAAATCTAATAAGTATGTATTCATCACACATATCAGAACATTTCGGAATACAGTATAGAATTCATCTTTTTAGGACCAATATTTTGAATTGATACGTTAGATACAGATGGATCGTATCTCGTAAATTATCTCTCTTTCGTCAATCGATGTTTCTTTTTTTTTTATCCTTTCTTTTGCTCCTTGATGACCAAACGATTGGATCTCTCATAACTATTCAATTTCTCTCTTGTTTTGCCACCCATTTCGGATTTCATCATCAATATTCTTCAGAAATATCCCCTCAATTATTCCTGGGCTGTGGGTAGCCAGTGAAACATTTCGAAATAATTGATTGATCCGGGGGGAGTTCTTTCGTCTCGAAATCCGAATAATATTCATTACTTCAAGCGGCTTTTCGGGCATTCATCGAAAGGAACAAATGAAGATACAATTGGTTCGAATTTGACCAATTGAGATATCTGGGAACTTGATTATTTCTTCATTCGAAACGGACCTTTATTCTATTTCTATATTCTTTCTAGATCCAAGGACTAAACAATTCAAAAAAAAAAAAAGAAGGAATAGATCCGATCCATAGGTTCCATACCTTGTTATAGAACTCATGCTTCATAGAAATATCGGATCAGATAGAGTCGGCGAATGAAGCAGTTTCATTAACAATTTACAGAACAGATTAAAAGTGCCAAAAAAGAAAGCATTGACTCCCCTCCCATATCTTGCATCTATAGTCTTTTTGCCCTGGTGGATCTCTCTCTCATTTAATAAAAGTCTGGAACCTTTAGTTACTAATTGGTGGAATACAAGGCAATCCGAAACTTTTTTGAATGATATTCAAGAGAAGAACGTTCTAGAAAGATTCATAGAATTAGAACAACTATTCTTGTTGGACGAAATGATAAAGGAGTACCCGGAGACACAGATACAAAAGCTTCGTATAGGAATCCACAAAGAAACAATACAATTGGTCAAAATGCACAATGAAGATCATATCCATATAATTTTGCATTTCTCGACAAATATAATCTGTTTTGCTATTCTAAGTGGTTATTCTATTCTGGGTAATGAAGAACTTGTCATTCTTAATTCTTGGGTTCAGGAATTCCTCTATAACTTAAGCGACACAATAAAAGCTTTTTCTATTCTTTTATTAACTGATTTATGTATCGGATTCCACTCGCCCCACGGTTGGGAACTAATGATTGGTTCGGTCTACAAAGATTTTGGATTTGCTCATAACAATCAAATTATATCTGGTCTTGTTTCCACTTTTCCAGTCATTCTAGATACAATTTTGAAATATTGGATCTTCCATTATTTAAATCGTGTATCTCCTTCACTTGTAGTGGTTTATCATTCAATGAATGAATGAAGAACTCATTTGATCTGCCGATATCAATCAAATCCGAATGGTACTTCGTACATAAACAAACCATTTTTAATCTGACTCACTCTTTATACTTCTACCCGTCTAAGGGATTCCCCCTCCAGTACAATGGCAGAATCGTGGATAGGGAACTATACTAGCTACCTACCTAATTTATTGTAGAAATTTCCGGGATCAATAATTGGACCATGCAAAATAGAAATACCTTTTCTTGGGTAAAGGAACAGATGACTCGATTCATTTCCGTATCGATCATGATATATGTCATAACTCGGACATCTATTTCAAATGCATATCCCATTTTTGCGCAGCAGGGTTATGAAAATCCACGAGAAGCAACTGGGCGTATTGTATGCGCCAATTGCCATTTAGCTAATAAGCCCGTGGATATTGAGGTTCCACAAGCTGTGCTTCCTGATACTGTATTTGAAGCAGTTGTTAGAATCCCTTATGATATGCAACTGAAACAAGTTCTTGCTAATGGGAAAAAGGGGGCTTTGAATGTGGGGGCTGTTCTTATTTTACCCGAGGGATTCGAATTAGCTCCCCCCGATCGTATTTCTCCCGAGATGAAAGAAAAGATAGGCAATCTGTCTTTTCAGAGTTATCGCCCCACTAAAAGAAATATTCTTGTGGTAGGTCCTGTTCCTGGTCAGAAATATAGTGAAATCGTCTTTCCCATTCTTTCCCCGGACCCTGCTACTAAGAAAGACGTTCACTTCTTAAAGTATCCCATATATGTAGGTGGGAACAGGGGAAGAGGTCAGATTTATCCCGATGGGAACAAGAGTAACAATACAGTCTATAATGCTACAGCAGCAGGTATAGTAAGCAGAATAGTACGTAAAGAAAAAGGGGGGTATGAAATAACCATAGCTGACGCATCGGATGGACACCAAGTGGTTGATATTATACCTCCAGGACCAGAACTTCTTGTTTCAGAGGGTGAATCTATCAAGCTTGATCAACCATTAACGAGTAATCCCAATGTGGGTGGATTTGGTCAGGGAGATGCAGAAATAGTACTTCAAGATCCATTACGTGTCCAAGGTTTGTTGTTCTTCTTGGCATCTGTTATTCTGGCACAAATCTTTTTGGTTCTAAAAAAGAAACAGTTTGAGAAGGTTCAATTGTCCGAAATGAATTTCTAGATCCACGGATTCATCAAGCTGGTAAAAAGAGCCGAATTGTTGTGATCGATGCAATTATGTATGATTCAAAAAAATCGTGGAAAATGTTTTGCTTGCTTTGTTTATACTGTTTTTCTGCGAGATGCCGGAAATTGCTTGTATCCCATTCCTAGCAATAGTATGTATATTGCGAAGAAGACTACTTGATCCCCCCTTCTTTTTTTCAATCAAAATGGGAGTGTTGTGACTATGCTAGGCCTCCCATTGGCAGATTGTAAATGCCATGTAATGCATCAATAGTTTTTTTGTACCTAATAGAATCGAATTCTAATAGATAATAGGCATAAGTAGGAGGAGAATACACGCGGATAAATGAAAGGAACAAATGATTCTAGGAGGGATTACTCGTCTTCCTAATCTTCCACACAAGAAAGGGGTGGAAAATTCCTTTTCTTGTGTGGAAATAATAATGATTCTTGATCCTGTTCGTCAAAGATTACTATTTATTTGATTTTCCAGTTCTATCGGAACTCGTTTGTTTCGATTCATAAGAAGTAGTGGACAAACAAAAAAAGGGGTGGGAGTAACTTACTGAGCAAATAAAACTTCTTCAACGAACTTATAAAAAAAGTAAAAAAAGAAAATTTTAACCGTGATGAGATAATCAATAAGGATTGGGATATGTGCAAAAATCCAAGATTTCGTCTGGAGCATTAAGAGTCTTTTTTTTGCTTGAAATTTTCTTTTTTCTTTTTCTAGAGTAAGATTAGTATCGAAATGATTTGCAGGATGTCTCATCTATAGAAATCCATATTGTGTCATCCAGAAAATCAATTGATTCCTTCTTTCTTCTTGCTTCGGGGGAGTCCCTCCATACTATGAATCAATCAATGGATTCAATTCTTCAAAAACATCATCAGAAACAAAGGAATGGAGTGGTTTGAAACATCGGAGCAAAGGATCCGTTTTGTTATTTCTACGAATATAATATGATTATTGTGTTGACTGGATGAATTTCCAAATTTTTTTATGTTATGGAATGGGTCAAACAAAGTTTCGCCCGAAGAGTAAGAACTCAACAGGACCTTACCCCTCTTTGTCTGATTCGAGGGGTAA